AGCATCTATAGGATAACTTCCGTCTTGAAAGTTATTTGGTGTTTTTATATTATATCCTCGATTCCTTTCAATTTGTAATCCAATACAAAAATCAGTTGGTTCCGTTAGGTTAGCTATATGCTGCGTATTATCAACGATTTCCACAGAAGGTGGTAAGAGGATGTCTTGAGCAGTTACATATCCAGGACCTTTGACACAAATAAGCGCGTCACGAGTTCCATATAGATTACTTCTCAATACAATTTCTTTCAAATTCATTAAAATTTCATGTACTGATTCTTGAATACCTACTATGGTAGAATATTCATGCGGGATTTTCTCAGATTTTGCGCGTGTAATACATGTTCCTTCGATTTCTCCAAGCAAAGCTCTTCGCATCGCAATACCTATTGTGTCGGCTTGACCTTTCATAAGTGGAGACAGAATAAAGCGTCCATAATAAAGACGCTTACTGTCTGCTCTTGATTCAACACATTTCCACTGTAGTGTCCGAGTAGATACTTTTAATTTCTCTCGAACCATAGTAATATTATTTGTCAGATTTTTGAGTCATTTATTTCTCTTGAAATCTCTTCAATGTTTATTTCTACACTCGCCTTTTTTTAGGGGGTCTGCAGCCATTATGTGGCATAGGAGTTACATCCCTTACGAAACTTAAAAGTATACCACTTCGACGAATAGCGCGTAATGCTGCATCTCTTCCGAGACCCGGACCTTTTATCATGACTTCTGCTCGTTGCATACCTTGATCTGTTACTGCTCGAATAGCATTTCCTACTGCGGTTTGAGCAGCAAAAGGTGTCCCTCTTCTTGTACCCCTGAATCCACAAGTACCGGCGGAGGACCAAGAAATAACCCGACCCCGTACATCTGTAACTGTCACAATGGTGTTGTTGAAACTTGCTTGAACATGAATAACGCCCTTTGGTATTCGCCGTGCACTTTTACGTGAACCCACACGTCCAGTCCTACGTGAACCGCTTCTTGGTATAGATTTTGCCATATTTTATCATTTCCGAAATATAAGTCAGAGATATATGGATATATCCATTTCATGTCAAAACGGATCTTTTATTTTGATTTGTTCATCGGTTCCTTTAGAGAGTCCCTTTTCGAAAGATTATCCTTGTCTTTGTTTATGTCTCGGGTTGGAACAAATTACTATAATGCGTCCCCTTCTACGGATCAGTCGGCATTTTTCACAAATTTTACGAACGGAGGCTCTTATTTTCATAATTGTTATTCCTTAACTGAATTTCGAATCTACTTTACTGATTGGAAGAAAATAAGTTTCTTGAGATTTTTGAACCGTGAATTGGATCCTCATGAAAGGAATCTTGAAAAACCACCGAACCATTCGAATCTTTGTTAACGACTTACTTAAATTTTGATTCTATCTCCTGGTAGTATATGTATAAAAGAGTGTCGGATCCTTCCTGAAACAGAACTTAGAATCTGACTTCATTATTGAAACGAACCCCGAACATACCATTGTGAAGTGATTCAGTAATTAAACCTTCATGAATCCATTTTTCTTCTTTTATTCCAGACAAACCCTCCTTGAAGTATCAACTAATGTAGGAAGGCGTGATATTAGATAACTTGGCTTTTTTATTCGTTTTTTTCACAAACAGGAAGTTACAGATACAATTCGGATAGCAGAAAATTTACCATATATAGCACAAAATTTCTCCGCCGATTCCTTCTAGCCGAGCTGCTCGGTCTGTCATTATACCCCGAGAAGTAGAGAGGATTACAATCCCCATCCCGTCTAAAATTCTAGGAATTCGTTGATAGTTAGAATAGATTCGGAGACCCGGTCGACTTATTCGTTTTAAATTTAAAAGAGTTCTATATGGTCCTTTCCTATTCCTTCTATGTCGTAGGGTTAAAACCAAAAAATATTTGTTATTTTCTACAAGTTTCCTTACGTTTTCGAGAAAACCCTCTTGTAAAAGTATTTTAACAACGTTTTGGGTCATGTTAGTAGATGCTATTCGAACCGTTCCCTTTCGATCCATGTCAGCATTTCGTATAGAAGTTATTATGTCAGCAATAGTGTCCTTACCCATGATAAACTAAAATTATTGTTGCTTCCGAATTTGGATATAATCAGCATGTTCTTTTTTTTTCTTTTTTTATAAAAATTATTAAAGAAAATTCTTAAAAGTATATGCGTGAGACATAATCCACTAATTTATCTATTTTATTTAAATACTATCACTATCTCACGGTCTCATATTATAATACCTCAGGTGCTAATGAAACTATTTTAGTAAAATTTAACTGTCTCAATTCCCGGGCGATCGCGCCAAAAACTCGGGTTCCTTTTGGATTTCCTTCTTGATCGATGACAACTGCAGCATTGTCATCATATCGTATTATTATACCGTTATCGCGTTTGAGTTCTTTACAAGTACGTACAATTACAGCTCTGATCACTTCTGATCTTTCTAGAGGCGTATTTGGTACTGCTTCTTTTATCACAGCAACAATAACATCACCAATATGAGCATATCGGCGATTACTAGCTCCTATTATTCGAATACACATCAATTCTCGTGCCCCGCTATTGTCTGCTACATTCAAATGGGTTTGAGGTTGAATCATATCATTTTTTTTTATCCGTTTTTTTAATGTAAAATAAACCAAAGGGCGAAGTAAAAAAAAAAAGAAAGAAAACCCTGCAATTGTTTTTTTTATACACAAGACTTCTTTCCTTTTGTTCTACATTTCTATCCAGAAATAATGAATTGAGTTCTTATAGGCATTTTGGACGCCGCTATTGAAATAGCCTTTCGAGCTATATTTTCGGCTACTCCACCCATTTCATAAACTATTCTACCCGGTTTAACAACAGCTACCCAATATTCTGGGGATCCTTTCCCTGAACCCATACGGGTTTCCGTGGGTCTTACTGTAACTGGTTTGTCTGGAAATATACGTACCCATATTTTTCCGCCACGGCGTACATTTCGTGTCATTGCTCGGCGCCCTGCTTCGATTTGTCTAGATGTAATCCAAGCGGGTTCAAGTGCTTGAAGAGCATATCTACCGAAACAAATATGATTACCTCGATAAGATATTCCTTTCATTCTTCCTCTATGTTGTTTACGGAATCTTGTTCTTTTTGGGTTATAGTTGATGGTTCTTTTTCAATTCCATCTCTACTACAGAACTGGACATGAGAGTTTCTTCTCATCCAGCTCCTCGCGAATGAAACGACTAAAACAGATTTTATCAAGATATACATGTGTTTAATGAATAATATGCCGAATCGTAGGATTCTTTGAAATTGCATCTAATTAATCAATTCGTTAATCTATTCGAAATTTGTCTAGCGTGTTTAGATATTATTTAATTAAACATGTATTCTATTTCTAGATAATGTCAATGTCTTTTTTTATAACGTTATCGTTATAAAAAAATCTTTCTTTTGTTTTTCCTTTTATCATATGGGATCGACAAAAATGTATCAATCTAATAAAAAAAAACTTTCGCGGGCGAATATTTACTCTTTCCATATCTATTTCAGTCATTTCCATATCTATTTCAGTTATAGGGTTAGTTCATGACCTCTCAAAATAAAAGAATAAAAGAGGAGGTCCCTGGTTTGTTCCGCCATCCCACCCAATGAATCATTAAGATTCATTTTCAATAGAATCTTCTGCATTCACGGGTTATATCGTTCCCATTGCTTCTCGATTAATGGTTAGGTCTGAATTTTCCGGCGGAGTCCTTTTTTCTTAAGTCAATTTTCTCAGTCTTTATTGGCTCGAGGCTCTTGATTTTTTTGTTCTATAAGCGGATTCATCTAATTATGCATGAATCATTATTGAATTTATGCTTTATTACACTGCGTTTTATGAGATGACTCATCGACCTTACATATTGGAATCATATATCATTGATATTTCCGTTCTCTCTTTCTCTCATCCTTCCACTTATCCGCATACTTTTTTTCTGTTTTGCTTTCCGACTTAGAACTTCACAACTCATAATCCGATTGGTTTTTTTATCTTTATGCAAAAAAAGATTTCAGTTGCTACAACGATATGTCCAATATATTATATCTTTATCTTGACTGGTTCTTTGGATCCAGATAATGCGAAGCAATGAGTTGGTTATTAGTGCTATAGTTATTAGTTCATACTCTGGGCCCCGGTCCGTTTTTTTGAATCCTAGCCTAAAAAAACCAACGAGTCACACACTAAGCATAGCAATTATATAAAATGATCAATCGAATTTTTATTTAACCCTCTAGAATTGCAGAATTGCTCTTTTTTTGTTTTGCTTGAACATAAAAAGAATAAAAGAAAAGAATAAAAGGGTTTTTCTTTTTTTGTCCATTACTGGGTATAATGTAAAAACACGTAAAGTCTTATTATTCTTCGTCTACAAATATCCAAATTTTGATTCCTAATACCCCGTATATAGTTCGAACTGTATAGGAACAATAATCAATTTTAGCTCCGATGGTTTGTAGAGGAACCCTACCTTCTCTGATCCATTCGACGCGTGCAATTTCTTTTCCGTCGATACGTCCCGCAATTTGTACTTGAATTCCTTTTGTATTCGCCAGCTCGGTTAATTCAATAGCTTTTTTCATTGCTTTGCGAAAAGAAACTCTATTCTTTAATTGGCCAGCTATAAATTCTGCAAGAATATTAGGGTGTCCATAAGGATTTGCAATTCGTGTAATAGCAATGTTTAGTTTTCGGTTCGCACAATGAAGTTCTTTTTGTACATTCATCTGCAATTCTTCGACTCTCCGCGGTCTATTTTCTATTAAGAATTTTGGGAATCCTATATAAATTATGACTTGAATTAGATCGATTCTTTTTTGAATCTCTATCCGTGCAATTCCCTCAACGCCAACACCGGAGGATATTCTCATATTTTTTTGTACATAATTCTTAATACAGTTTCGTATTTTTTGATCTTCTTGTAGACCTTCCGAATAATTTTTTGGCTGTGCAAACCAAAGAGAATGATGACTT